CGCACAAGGTAGATTGATAGAAAAACCTCTGGTAAAATACCCACCAGTACCCGTAACCCAGCAAAGAAAGTACATTACATTAGGGATTGGCGACTTACCCATTCAGTGACTTTGGCACTGGACGTTCTCAAAATGGGTACTATCGGGTCGGGTGAATTAGAGAATAGACAGACGTCTGTTGGCATTCCAGCCTTCCTTCTCCTTTCAGGGCCTATCCGAAAGAGGATCGTACCTCTTGGTCGTGAATATCTGAATAGGACGAACCCGCCTCCGTGGATATCTTTGCTTCGGAACAAAGCAATTAGAATTAGGCTCGGTCAACTGGAATGTGTATTATCCGTATGGGAGATCTTCCATCCATCGACCTGAGACGAAGAGAAAGGTCTATCTATCTTCTTTAGTTATTCAATGAAACCAATGATTCGTTATTGGAGCAGATAGCAACAACCATTTCAGCGGACATGCGTATTTTCCGATGGATTTACATGGTTTCATTAGTATAAATTGTTTGATGTAGCGAGTAATAGGCTCTTTCGCCGTTCAAGAATTCTTGTTTAAGCAGTTCATATCATCCACACATAGTGATCTAAGATTTCAATTCTTCCATGTTTCAGCAGTAGCATATTGTTCCACGGAGTTAAGGCCAAAAAGATGGAAGAAACAAGTGTTTCCACGACTCTACCATCCGGCCAATTCTGTTCCACTTAATCCCCTTTTCATGGGCACATATCTTTACGGCTAAGGAATGGGGAATCTTTCTCCTGTTACATGAATCAAATGTTTCATTTCATCCGGGAAAAGCCATCTCTTTCTCAACAATGTCTTTGTCATTTGATCCAATAGCGTTCCGTTAGATAGGAACAGATTTGATAAATACTGATAACTCTCGGATAGAGTATTAGAACGGAAAGGTCCATTAGATAATGAACTATTGGTTCTAAACCATCTCTGGCGATGAATCAACAATTCGAAGTGCTTTTCTTGCGTATTCTTGATGAACCAGCGTTTATATATAGATGTAGGAGGATTTGTTTGGGAAGCAATAAGCCCCTTTGACATCTCTTCATCTGCAAAGAATTCTCGACGTGAAAACACAGAGACAGAGGGCTGATCTTTGAATAGGGAAAAGAATGGATCCGCAGGGTCCCAAATGAATTGGCTTGTTCGAAAAAAGCCTTGTTCTTTGGAAGATCTATCTCGTGTCTGGTACTGCATGGTTCCACTCTGCAAGAACTCCGAATCATTCTCTTGAAGCTCATCCTCTTTATGATAAATGATCCATTTGCCCCGAAATGACCCAGTCCAATAGGGAAATCCCAATTCAGTGGGCCTTTCGATACAATCAAATAGATTAGGGCGCCATATTCTAGGAGCCCAAACTATGTGATTGAATAAATCCTCCTCTATCTGTTGCGGATCGAGGGCCCCTTCCCCTTCTTCAAACTCCGATTCGTATTTTTCATATAGAAATCTCTGATCAACGATAGAACAAGATCCATTTTGCATCATATCTAACTGATTCCTTGGTTCGGACCGAAGAAGTAATGTCACTCGATTATTATCAAACTGACTGCAATATTTTTCTGTCCGTGAGGATCCCGCCAGAGCCAGAGTGCCTTCTACTTCTAATAGTAATAATAGTAATAGGCCATGAACTAGATCAGAATCATTCTCAACGAATCCATAAGAAGTGATCCAATTTTTTTCATCGTGTCTGGATGAAGACCAAAGATCTTGAGCGACCGATCCGGCAGAACAACTCAAAAGATAAAGAAGTATCGTTAATTTCTTCATGCTCGTTCCAAGTTCGAAGTACCATTTGTACAAATAAGAATCCCCTCCCTTACATGATTTCTTCTTCATATAGATAGATATAGGATCTATGGGGCAATTACTTAGAAGTACATTTTGTGTAACAGCCCTTCCTATCTGATAGAAAAGGATCCCATGATCCTGAACCGATCTTATCTGGGATCGAAAATCCCAAGTTTTTCTATGAAGAGCTGATCTAATTGTATTAGTTTCTATAATGGATTTCTTCTGTGTAATACTAATTGATAGGGCCTCATTGATAAGTGCTACAAGATCTCGCGCATTGGAACCCATGGTTATGGACCCGAATCCGTTAGTATGGAACATCTTCTTTTCCAAGTGAAATCCCCTAGTATATGAAAGAATGAAAAAGTGCTTTCGTTGTTGTGGAAGAAGAAGCCTTCGTATCTTAATGCATGTATTTAATTTATTCGGAGCTATTAGAGCGGGATCCACTTTTTGGGGAATATGAGTCGAAGCAATAACAAGAATCTTTCCAGTGTAACATCTTTCACAATCCCTGGAGAGATAGTTCTCTAATAGACCGAGGGATAAGTAATTCGACTCATTCACATGCAGATCATGAATGTTTGGAATCCATATTATGCAAGGAGACATTGCTTTTGCTAATTCGAATTGAAGGGTGATATCAAATAGGTCTATTTTCGGCGTCATATACATAGTTAGC